AAATTCTCAAGAAATTCTCAATAATAATACTTATTAAGAATAATACTTATTAGAATTAAGTTAGAATTTGGGACCAAGTCTCATGTATTGCAAAAAACCTCTTTTTTGCAATACTCTTTGTCCGTTAGACTAAGATAAAGGGAAGGAAGAAAGGGAGTTAATGTGCTAATTACCCATCCTAAAATTAGTCCTTCCCATGAATTATTGTCCCAACGAATAATTGTAAGAGTGGAATCTTAATCTAATTCGAGAGCAAGTCGGAGTTGATAAAAAAAGAATATGTAATTTTCTGATTTAGAGGATTAAACAAAAGGATTTGCAAATAAAAGTGCTAATGCTACAACCAGTCCATAAATTGTTAAAGCTTCCATAAAAGCCAGACTAAGCAATAAAGTACCTCGTATTTTTCCTTCTGCCTCCGGTTGTCTCGCGATACCTTCAACAGCTTGGCCCGCAGCGGTACCTTGACCAACTCCAGGTCCAATAGAAGCAAGGCCAACGGCCAACCCAGCAGCAATAACGGAAGCGGCAGAAATTAGTGGATTCATGATAAGTTCCTCACAAAAAAAAAAATAGTTAATGATACCATCTTCTAATGACTTATGATTTAATTATTCCATCACGAAGATTCATCCAGTCAAACTAACTAAGGACTCGAATTAAAGTAAGAATATTTATTATGAAACTAGCAGAACTATCTTGATATCTGTTTTTTAGTTCCTATCTACTGGCTTTTTGTAAATCCAATATATATACCACCTTTTTCTTCCATTTTTTTTTTGTGAACCAGTCTTTGAATCCTTCGTTCTTTATTTCATCTTTTTATTGATTCAATTCACAGCCAAAGACGAAAAGGAAGAACTTAGAACAGAATCCCTATCTAAAACTAAATTCAAAACAGTGGTGGGACAGATTAGATAAATCCTTAGTTCATAGATAACTAGTCAATATCTAATATCATATATACATGTCTTTTTTATATAACGTAAACTAACTGTTCCTATTTTAATGTTAGATTAAATTAGATTCTAGAAATTGTCTTCAAGATACCAAGAAGAAGTAGTTTAGCATAGAAATAAATATCAGTGAGCTAAATTCCTGCAATTTATTATTTATTAAAATTTGATTTTGGTCAATCGTTGACTTTAATTAAATTAAATTGATTAGACAAATCATCCTAAAAAACATTTTTTTTAATCCTTTTATCACATGTCATAAATTGATACCAATGAATCTAAGGTGAATTTTAGGAAAAAGATCCAAAAGATCTTTTTCTTTTTTTATTCCAATTCCTTAATATCGCAATCTTTTTTTCGCTATTTCTTTCGATGATATATCGTAGTTTTCTATTTATGTTCCCAAATAGATTATCCATACATTGGCTTAGGCTAGCCTAAAAAAGACTATTTGAAAAACTAGTCAATGATGACCTTCCATAGATTCCCCTATATAAGCTGCAGCTAAAGTTGCAAAAATAAGAGCTTGAATGCCGCTTGTAAATAATCCAAGAAACATGACGGGTATAGGAACTACTAAAGGTACTAAAGAAACAAGAACAACAACTACTAATTCATCAGCTAATATATTTCCAAAAAGTCGAAAACTAAGCGATAAGGGTTTTGTAAAATCTTCTAAGATATTAATGGGTAAAAGAATTGGAGTTGGTTGAACGTATTTCCTAAAATAACCTAATCCTTTTTTGGTAAGACCCGCATAGAAATATGCTACTGACGTCAGTAAAGCTAACGCAACGGTCGTATTGATATCATTCGTTGGTGCAGCTAACTCTCCTTGGGGTAACTGTATAATTTTCCATGGTAAAAGAGCACCTGACCAGTTTGAAACAAAAATAAATAGAAAGAGAGTTCCAATAAAGGGAACCCATGGACGATATTCTTCTCCAATCTGAGTTTTGCTCACGTCTCGAATGAATTCAAGGACATATTCAAAGAAATTTTGGCCATCAGTTGGAATGGTTTGGGGATTCCGAACCGCTAGAATAGCAGAACCTAATAAGATAGCAATTACAACCCAAGAAGTTATAAGTACTTGGGCATGAACTTGGAAACCTCCTATTTGCCAATATAAATGTTGGCCCACTTCTACACCAGATATATCGTATAACCCCTTTAGTGTGTTGATCGAACATGATAGAAGATTCATATTGCCCTCTGATAGAAATAAAATAAGAACTTTAAATTAAATTATTTTGATTCAATCATCTATTTTCTTCGACTTGCCTATTTGAATTGTCTATTTTGGTTTTGTATAGCAACTAAACAAATCATATGATATTCACAGTTTTTTATCTCTTTTTCTTTTGTACGATTCAGAAGTCATAACTAAACTAATTTCATAAATCTAGTTCAAAAAGAATCAAAAATAAATTATTTATCTTATTATTAATCAATAATTTTGTATATAGCTAGAACGACCCTCACAAATTGCGAATATTAATTTGTTAAGAATTAATCGAATTGAAGCTATAGCGTCATCATTCGCTGGAATCGAAATATCTGCAAGATCGGGATCACTATTTGTATCAATTAAAGAAATTGTTGGAATTCCCAAAGTGATACATTCTCGAAGAGCCGTATATTCTTCTTGTTGATCGATGATAATCACAATATCAGGCAACTCCGTCATATATTTAATCCCACCTAGATATGTTTGCAAGTGAGATAATTGTCTCTTCAACACAGCTGCATCTCTTTTAGGAAGACACTTTAGTTTCCCTGTCTTTTGTTGTGTTCTTAAGTCCCGAAACTTATGAAGTCGTGTTTCTGTCGTGGACCAATTTGTTAACATACCGCCGAGCCATTTTTTATTAACATAATGACACCGAGCCCTTATCGCAGCCCGCCCCACTGAATCAGCTACTTTATTTTTGGTCCCAACAATTAAGAATTGTTTTCCCCTACTTGCTGCATCAAAAACTAAATCACAAGCTTCGGATAAAAAACGAGCTGTTCTAGTCAGATTTGTAATATGAATACCTTTACGTTTTGCAGATATATAAGGAGCCATTCTAGGATTCCATTTCCTAGTACCATGACCAAAATGAACTCCTGCTTTCATCATCTCTTCCAAATTTATGTTCCAATATCTTTTTGCCATTTCTCCTCACACTTTCTCTTTGTTTTTTCAAAAAAAAAAACAGGTACTCCTAAACTAAAATAAATAATTGTTCCGATGGAACCTTTTCTTCTACCGGAGATTGGCCCTTTCTGCCCAACCCAAGCTATTCCTTTCTAGTGCTTATTATCTTTATTACGGTTAAAAAATTAACAAATCAAATTACTACAGCAAACAACAAATAATTAAGTTAAAAATCGGAATCTGCAAGAATCCGCTATTACTATTACGAACCATTAAATCCTATAAAAGATCCTTCAGATGTATTATGTAAATTCTTTGAAATACAAGAGTCAAATAATTCCCTATGATACAAGAAAATATCTCTCATTTCTCGCTCGAATAAAGAAAAATTCTTTGTTTTTTTAAAGCTCGTATGTTGACTTGAACAATGCGCTAATCCTTTGAATCCGGTTCCAGCAGGGATCATCCCCCCTAGAACAACGTTTTCTTTCAGCCCTTTCAACCAATCGATACGACCGCGGAGGGCAGCTTTTGATAAAACTCGAGCAGTTTCTTGAAAACTTGCTTCGGATATAAAACTTTGAGTATTCAGAGATGCTCGAGTTATTCCTAACAAGATAGCGCGATAAGAGATCGGTTCTTCTAAAGCGCGCCCCGCGCGTTCTGCTCGTAACAATCCAATAAGTTCTCCGGGTAAAAAAACATTAGACATTCCTTCTTCTGAAACCAACACTTTTGATGTTATTTGACGTACAATAATTTCAATATGCTTATTATGGATCTGCACTCCCTGAGATCGATAAACCTTTTGAATCTTATTAACCAAAGAGATACGACTTTGTACTATAGTTAGTTCAGCGCCAATCAAGAATCCCCAAGGAATTCCAAGAATTCTTGGAATACGCTTGTTCCAAACCTCAACCCTCCTTTCTAAGTTCATTGATATTGAATCAATCGAACGCACTTCTAAAACCTGTTCAACTTTTGGCAGACCTTGTGTTATATCACCAGATCTCGATTTTTCATATATAAATGTAACTAACGTATCCCCCTTGTAAAGAATTTCTCCATAATGCCCATGAACAGTTGCTCCTGGGGTAGCCAAATAAGGCTTAGCTGATCTTAGCACTACAGAGTCAATTTGAAGGATTAAAACTTGACCCGATTTTAGGTGTGGTCCTTTTTTGGCTATACATACATTTTCACAAATAAATTGCCCAAGACTCATGATTGTGGACGTTTCTTCCCAATCATTATGATTAGAACTTTGATGAAGAAAATACCAATTCAAATTGAATGGATTCAAAATGATATTACTATATGGATCGGGATTATAAATGCTCCCGTTTTCATCCATTAAATAATATTTATTTACTTGAAAAAGATGTTTGAAATTGTCAAGTTGCAAATAGTTAGTTACCGAGATCTGATTATGGGTTATTAAAGGGTAAAATGAATCAAAATTCTCAAATGGAATGGCTGTTCCTAAAGGACCCAAAGAATTTCTAATTGGAATTAGAGGATTTTGATTCATTGATTTGTTTATCACATTGGGATATTTTACATGATTGAATGGATCCAGCCGAAAACAATTAGATGATGATAAAATTAGCAAAGAGTGGGATTCCTTATTTTTATTCAACAACGTACGAATAGTTCCTTGATTTTGACTAAGTGATTGTTGAATCCTGACCTTGGAATAAAGGGAATAAAATGGATTGATCTGATCTGAGCCATTATCAGAGATGAATCCCGAATCTGACAGATTATTCCTTTTTCTGATATACGACATGTGGGATTTCACTAAGTTTATTCTTAAGAAATCTCGAATCAGACCTTTTGTACTTACTTCAACAAAGAAAGCACGGACCTCTTTGACAAAAGAACTCTTGTTGTCTTGG